CCAATCCAGCAGCAATAACGGAAGCAGCAGAAATCAGTGGATTCATGGTAAGCTCCTCGCACCAAAATCAAGAAATGGTTAATGATACAATCAACCAATGAATTATGACTTATGATCGATTACTAAGATCTATACGATTGAAGTCACTAAGAACTTCGTATTGAAGTAATGCTCTGATTGAATCATCAGAACTACTTCGATATCTCGTTTTTAGTTCCTATCCGTGGAGTCTTTATCAATATCAATGCATCCGACTCTCGTTCTTCCGTTTCTTTGTTCCGAACCATGCTTTCAATTCTGCGCCCTTTCTCTTCTATATGCTTGATTTCATCTGTTTATTCATTCGTCACAGACGAACCGGAAGGACTTCTATTGGAATCCTCATTGAAATTCACAGTGGGATAGGAAATAAAATGGAGGGGTGGTTCATAGAAAATCAGTCAATATCTACCATATACATTTCTTTCATAGCGTAAACCAACTATTCACATCTTAGATTCATCCGGATTCTAGAATCCTTCTTTGAACATACACAAGAGTTGTCTTCTAGCCATTACCTATATATATATATATACCTACCCTAAACCCCCCTTTTTTTAGGAATCATAATGCCGTAATTCACTGAACAAACAAATAGAAATAGAATATTCATTGGGGGTATGGCATAAATGGGCCGGGAACCCTAGGAAAAAGATCTTTTAGTTTCCCTTTTTTTACAAAGCATATCGGAATCTTTTTTGCTACTACTCTAGATAGTATATACCGTATTTCTATATAGTATGTTCCCCAAATAGCTTATCCCGAGCCGCCCATACATTGGGTTGGGATAAGCGAAAGAAAGGCGAAAGCTCTTTTCAAAGCTAGTCAATGATGACCCTCCATGGACTCGCCTATATAAGCCGCAGCTAAAGTTGCAAAAATAAGAGCTTGAATACCACTTGTAAATAATCCAAGGAACATGACAGGTATAGGAACCACTGAAGGTACTAAAGAAACAAGAACAAGAACTACTAATTCATCAGCCAATATATTCCCGAAAAGTCGAAAACTAAGTGATAGGGGTTTTGTGAAATCTTCTAGGATGTTAATTGGTAAGAGGATTGGAGTTGGTTGAATGTATTTACCGAAATAACCCAAGCCTTTTTTGGTAAGACCCGCATAGAAATAGGCCACAGACGTGGGTAAAGCTAAAGCAACAGTAGTATTTATATCATTCGTGGGTGCGGCTAACTCCCCATGAGGTAGCTCTATGATTTTCCGAGGTAAAAGAGCCCCTGACCAGTTAGAAACAAAAATAAATAGGAACATAGTTCCAATAAAAGGAACCCAAGGACCATATTCTTCTCCAATCTGAGTTTTGCTCAAGTCTCGAATGAATTCAAGGACATATTCGAAGAAATTTTGACCGTCGGTCGGAATGGTTTGTGGATTTCGAACAGCTATAGTGGTTGAACCTAATAAGATAGCAATTACGACCCAAGAAGTAATAAGCACTTGGGCATGGACTTGGAAACCGCCTATTTGCCAATAGAAATGTTGGCCTACTTCCACACCGGATATATCGTAGAACCCTTTTAGGGTGTTGATGGAACATGGTAGAACATTCATATTGCCCTCGGATAGAAGTAGAACTAAAAAAGGAATTATTTTGATTCCACTATATCTTTCTCGACGCGCCTACTTGAATCGTGTATTTCGGATACCAAGGAATCCCCCAAACAAAATCCCCAGTGATTTTTCTCTCTTTTTTTTTTTAGATTCAGGAATAGTAACCGATTCCATAAATCCATAAAATTCCCGAAGTCATTGACTTATTATTAATCAACGATTTGTTATAGAGCTAGAACGGCCCTCACAAATTGCCGAGACTAATTTGTTAAGAATGAATCGAATTGAAGCTATAGAGTCATCATTACTTGGAATCGGAAGATCTGCAAGATCCGGGTCACAATTTGTATCGATTAAACAAATCGTTGGAATTCCTAAAGTTACACATTCGCGAAGAGCCTTATATCCTTCTTGCTGATCAACGACGATTACAATATCAGGCAACCCCGTCATATATTTGATCCCACCCAGATATGGTTGCAAGTGATATAATTGTCTCTTCAACATTGCTGCATCTCTTTTCGGAAGACGGTTGAGTCTTCCCGTCTTTTGTTCCGCTCTCAAATTCCTGAACGTACGAAGTCTCAGTTCTGTAGTGGACCAATTCGTTGACATACCACCGAGCCATTTTTTATTAACATAATGACACCGAGCCCTTATTGCAGCCGATGCGACTGAATCAACTGCTATTTTTTTGGTACCAACTATTAAGAATTGTTTTCCCGTACTCGCTGCATCAAAAACTAAATTACAAGCTTCTGATAAAAAACGAGCAGTTCTAGTAAGATTTGTAATATGCATCCCTTTACGCTTTGCAGAGATGTAAGGTGCCATGCTAGGATTCCATTTCTTAGTCTTATGCCCAAAATGAACTCCTGCTTCCATCATCTCTTCCAAATTGATGTTCCAATATCTTCTTGTCATTTTTCCCCACACTTCCTCTTTTTTTTTTTTAAGAGACGAGGTACCCTAAATAAATAATTGTTCCGACGGAACCTTCTACCGGAGATTGACCGTTGATACACGGGCCAAGCCATTAATTCCTTTCTATTCGTTATTATCTTTATTACCAAATCAAATAACCGGACTAGATAGTGAAAGTGAAGTGAAAGGGATGAATTTGCTCTTAGAAATCATGAAATCCCGCAAATTAGGATGGATCATGGAATTTCTTTGGGATGCAAGAATCAAATAATTCTCTGTGTTGGAAGAAAATATCTCTTATTTCCCCCCCGAATAGATTCTTCTTTTTCATTTCCAAAGGAATGTTGCTGCGTTGCCTTGAACGGTACACTAATCCTTTGAATCCGGTACCAACAGGTATCATACCCCCCAGAACAACGTTCTCTTTCAGGCCTTTCAACCAATCGATACGATTTCGTAGAGCGGCTTTTGCTAAAACCCGAGCAGTCTCTTGAAAACTAGCTTCGGATATGAAACTTTGATTATTCAGAGACGCCCTCGTTATTCCCAATAAGACAACTCGATAACAGATCGCTTCTTCCAAAGCGCGCCCTGTTCGTTCCGCCCGCAACAATCCTATGAGTTCTCCAGGTGAAAAAACATTAGACATTCCATCTTCTGAAACCAACACTTTTGATGTTATTTGACGCACAATAATTTCTATATGCCTATTATGGATTTGCACCCCCTGGGATCTATAAACCTTTTGAATCTTATTAACCAAAGCGATACGGCTTTGTGCTATGGTTAACTCAGCGCCAATCAAGAATCCCCAAGGAATTCCAAGAATTCTTGTTATACATTCGTTCCAATCTTCAACCCTCTCTTCTAGGTTCATTGAGATTGAATCAATCGAACGCACTTCTAACACTTGTTCCACTTTTGGAAGACCTTGCGTTATATCACTAGATCTCGATTTTTCATAGATAAATGTAACTAATGTATCTCCTTCGTAAAGGATTGCCCCATAATGGCCATGAAGGGTGGCTCCTGGAGTAGCCAAATAGGGCTTAGCGGATCTTATTACTAAAGAGTCAACCTGAACAATTAGAACCTGCCCAGATTTGAGGCGCGGTCCATATTGGGATATACATACATTTTCACAAATCAACTGTCCAAGGCTAATGATTGTCGATGTCTCTTCACAATAGGCGGGATGGAGCGAATACCAATTCAAATTGAATGGATTTAAAATCAGGTTACTACATGGATTAGGATTCGAAATTATCCCCCTTTCATCCATTAAATAAGAGTTAAGTACTTGGAAAGTCTGTTTGAAATTCTCAAGTAGCAAATATTTCTTTACCAAGATCTGATTATGAGTTATTAAGTGGTAAGAGGGAGAAAAATTCGCAATTTTAGGCACAATCCCTAAAGGACCCGACGAATTCCTAATTGGAATTCGGAGATTCCCTTTCCTTTTAATTGATTCTTTTATCACATTGTTGTTATAGTTAAAACCGTTGAATGGACCCATTCGAGAACAATTAGATGATGACAAAATGATCAAAGACTGGCATTCCTGATTTCGACTCAACAACGTACGACTAGTTCCTTGATGTTGGGTAAGTGATTGTTGAATCCTTCCCTTGGAAGAAAAAGGTTTGAGATTCATGCAAGCTAATCCATTATCGGGGATCAATCCCGACCCTGCTGGATCATTCCTTTTTCTGTTAGACGAGGACTTCGCTAAGTCCATTCTTAGGAAATCTCGACTCAGATCATTGACTCTTACTTCAACAAAGGAAGCATGAACCTCCTCTCTAGACGAACCCTTTTTGTCTTGGTCCCAATTCAAGACGAAACAAGTTCGAACTGATTGAATACTTGTGTGAGAAATTCCTCGAACTGTTTTGCCATTTCCATAAAGGATATACTTAACAATTCTAAGTTGTAAACTCTCCCTTTCCTGCAAGAGATCGTGGGGGAAAAGCGTTGCTAAATGAATCTCGTCTTCGATTTCATCCCTGACTACGGGTCGAACCAAAACAAAAGACTTTTTCTTGAGAGGTGTGATCCGTTGGACATAGATCCAATTTTTCCATTTTTTTGATTCCTTAGCCTTTTTTTTTCCCGTGACTGGTAGTAGTAAGATGCCACTATGGCAGGATATCTTATCTGTCTCTCCAGGAAAATGGATCTCTCCAGAAAAGATTTTCAGTTCAATCCTTTTTTTTTTTTTCTCTACTCGGACCAATCCGCCTACCCGGCTTCTTATATTTAAAGTAATTTGTGTATCTACTCCAACAATACTATTGTTCCGCACCATTATGGAAGAGGATCCGGGTAATATATGTACTTCCTCGGGAATGAAAACTCCTTTCTTTTGGTATTTTTGCCTAAATTCTTTGGCTCTTCGATACTCAATCAAATCCTCTTTTTTGAGGCTGGAATGCGTCTCTCTAGTCCCATATTTCGTAATTCCCGAA